GATAACCTTAAGATATCAATACCTATGCTATTCTTCATTTGTCATATCACGGGATGAATGTATTACCTGTATGTTTACAATCATTAATGGTAGAGTACATAGTTGTACCTGCTTATTAGTAATCCCTTATATAACTTGTTGATATAAGTACATTTTTATTACTAAACAAATATGAATGTAAAAATAGCATGTGGTATAGTACATGGGAGGGGTTGATGGAGGTGGTTCCATTGTGTGTAGTTTTTAATGCAGTATTAGTATATACGCCTATGTATACACCTAGATATGCATGTGGAGGGACTGGGGGGCTCTGCCCCACTAAAAAGTGGAGGGGACTGGAGGGCTCTGCCCCACTAAAAAGTGAGGGGACTGGAGGGCTCTGCCCCACTAAAAAGTGAGGGTAGCGTCCATGTGAGCCAGAGAGTAGTTTAACGCAGAATTCTAGCTTTGGGAGCTAGAGGTGGGAGTTTAAGTCTCCTCTTTCTGAGCACTAAGGGGGAGTTTAACCCCCGACATCCGGCTTACAAGGCCGACGCTCTATGCTGAGCTATTAGGGCAAGATCATTCGAGAGTCTTATTTTCAAGTCAGCCGGCAGCTGGGGAAAGGACTAGGAAGAGTAAGAAGTATAAAGCGGATGCAATTTGCCCAATGATTACAAAGGGGTGTTCTACCGGCATCCCACCAATTCAGGTTAAGACGAGAACATCGGCCACAAGTATTCAGAATAAGAATTGTGTTAAAGGTCGGAACGTTAGTCCTCGCTGCTTAGATACGTGGAGGATGGGGACAAGTATTAAGATTAGGATTGATGATAGGAGGGCTAGTACACCTCCGAGTTTATTAGGAATTGACCGGAGGATGGCGTAAGCGAACAGAAAATATCACTCAGGCTTAATGTGAGGAGGAGTAACTAAGGGGTTAGCAGGGGTAAAGTTATCAGGGTCTCCTAAAAGGTTGGGGGAAAACAAAGCTAACGAGGTTAAGGCCATCAAGAGGATAATAAAGCCCAAAAGGTCCTTATAAGAGAAGTAGGGGTGAAATGAGATTTTATCTGCATCTGAGTTAAGGCCTGCAGGGTTGTTAGAGCCTGTTTCATGGAGGAAAAGCAGATGGATCATCGTGGCGGCGGCGATGACGAAAGGTAAGAGGAAGTGGAAAGCAAAGAAGCGAGTGAGTGTAGCATTGTCAACCGAGAAGCCGCCTCAGATTCATTGCACCAAAGAGCCCCCGACGTATGGGACAGCTGACAGAAGATTTGTAATAACTGTAGCCCCTCAAAAAGATATTTGCCCTCATGGTAAGACGTAGCCCACAAATGCGGTGGCCATAACTAAAAAGAGAAGGATGACACCAACGTTTCAGGTCTCTTTGTATAAGTATGAGCCATAGTATAGTCCTCGAGCAATGTGTATGTAGATACAAATGAAAAAAAAGGATGCACCATTGGCGTGGATACTACGGATTAGTCAGCCGAAATTTACATCACGACAGATATGAACTACTGATGAAAAAGCTATGGAGATGTCCGAAGTGTAGTGTATTGCTAGGAATAAGCCTGTGATTAGTTGTGTGATAAGGCACAGTCCAAGAAGGGAGCCAAAATTTCATCACACGGAAATGTTGGAGGGGGCTGGTAAGTCTACAAGAGCATTATTAGCGATGCTGAGAAGTGGGTGGGTTTTGCGAAGGCTAGCCATTAGGGTTTTCATAGTTAAATTACAACGGTGGTTTTTCAAGTCATTAGTCCTGGTTAGAGTCCGGGTGAGAATTATGACTTACATCATAATATTACTTTTATTGGGCTTAGTGTTGGGGATGGTAGGGGTGGCTTCAAACCCTTCGCCTTACTTTGCTGCACTTGGGCTGGTTGCGGTAGCGGGGCTGGGGTGCGGGGTATTAATGCAGTACGGAGGCTCTTTCCTATCTCTAGTATTATTTTTAATTTACTTGGGAGGAATACTGGTAGTATTTGCGTATTCTGCAGCATTAGCTGCAGAGCCATACCCCGAAGCGTGGGGGGGGCAAGCAGTGCTTGGTTATGTGTTACTATATTTAGGAGGGGTGCTTGTAGCAGGACTATACTTGTGGGGGGGGTGATTTGAGAGTTCTTGGGTGCCGGAAGTGGAGTTGAAAGAGTTTACTGTAATACGTGGCGATACGAACGGGGTGGCACTAATGTATTCACTGGGTGGGGGAGTGTTAGTTTTGGCAGCGTGGGTTTTACTTCTTACCTTAGGGGTTGTATTGGAGCTAACTCGGGGGTTAGCACGAGGGACCTTGCGGGCAGTAAGGTGATAAGAATTGCAAACAAGAGTGAGAGGGTAAATATAGAGATATAAGTTTTAATTAGACCTTGCTGGGCGTTACTTGTGGTTGAGATCATAGGAATTTGTATAAGAGTAGTTGCTTTAGGGCCAATTTTTTCAAACCAAGTCTGATCAATTATTTGGGAGGCTACTTTTTGGCCTAAGATAAGGGCCAGTTTAGGTAACAAACGATGGGTAATTGAGGGGAAAAACCCTAGTATGTTAGAGAAGTGATGAGCAGGAAGGAGGGGTAAAGGCTTGAGCTGTTTAGAGGTTATTTGGGCTAATTCAAAGGCAATTAAAAGTCCTAAGATACTCACAATAAGTGCAGAGGTTTTTAGTAGAGGTGGCATAGTCATGACAGGGGTTTTGACAAAATTAATGTTGGAAGAGATAAGAAGTCCAGCTACAAGGCTACCTCAAGCTAAACGCTTAATAGGATTCAAAACAAAAGGGTTGTTCTCGTTAATTGGGGGTAAAGAAGAAAACCGAGGGGTTCCTATAGAGACATAAAAGATTACTCGAAGGCTGTAAACAGCTGTAAAGGAGGTTGCAAGGAGGGTCAGAACTAGGGCTCAGGCGTTAATGTGGGAAGTGTTTAGGGCTTCGATGATTGCATCTTTAGAGAAAAAGCCTGCTAGGAAAGGAGTCCCTGTAAGAGCAAAGCTTCCGATAGTTAAACATGAAGAGGTGAGAGGGGTAAGGCTATGAAGACCCCCCATTTTGCGGATATCTTGCTCATCATTAAGGCTGTGAATAATTGAACCTGAACATAGAAATAACATAGCTTTAAAGAAAGCGTGTGTGCAGATGTGGAGGAAAGCGAGTTGAGGGAGGTTTAAACCGATAGTAACTATTATTAGTCCTAGTTGACTAGAAGTGGAGAATGCAACAATTTTTTTAATGTCATTCTGGGTTAAAGCACAAATGGCAGTAAAAACGGTTGTAAGTGCGCCGAGGCAGAGGCAGGTAGATAGGGCTACTTGGTTATGTTCTATAACAGGGCTTAAACGAATGAGCAGGAAAATCCCTGCTACAACTATTGTGCTAGAGTGAAGTAATGCTGAGACTGGAGTAGGGCCTTCTATAGCGGAGGGGAGTCAAGGGTGTAAGCCAAATTGAGCTGACTTACCAGTGGCAGCTAGGATGATGCCTATAAGGGGCAGAGTTATATCTAGGTGATTGGAAGCCAAGAAAATTTGCTGGAGTTCCCAGGAGTTTAAGTTAATGGCTAACCAAGCCATGGAGAGGATTAACCCGACATCACCTACGCGATTGTAAAGGACTGCCTGAAGGGCCGCAGTGTTAGCATCAGCTCGTCCGTATCATCAGCCGATGAGGAGGAAAGACATAATTCCTACGCCCTCTCACCCGATAAAAAGTTGGAATATGTTATTAGCGGTTACTAAAGCAAGTATTGCAATTAGGAATACGAGAAGGTATTTAAAAAATCGGTTAACGTTAGGGTCGGAGTGTATATACCATAGGGCAAACTCTAAGATAGACCATGTTACATAAAGGGCAATGGGAATAAATATAACTGAGTAAAAGTCAAATTTAAAGCTAACTGAGAAATCGAAAGAGGCAGTGCTCACTCAGGTTCAGGTAGAATTAATAGATTCAGTTCCCGTGTCTAAAAAAATGAAGAGTGGAGCCAGGCTAACAAAGAAAGCTATTTTCACGGATGTCTTAATATGAGTACGTGCCCATTGGGCATTTTTAGGGTGAGGAGAAAGGGTGGAGAAGAGCGGGGTTAAAAGAAGAATAAAGATAATCATAAGGCTGGTGTTTATTATAAGCGTGGTTGTGTGCATAGCTTCTACTTGGATTTGCACCAAGAGTTTTTGGTTCCTAAGACCAATGGATAAGCTGTTATCCTTTAAAAGCGTGGTGCGAGTGAGCCTGGGAATTTAACCTAGGGGGTGTGAATTAGCAGTTCACGGAGCTTATTAGCCTCTCTCGGTGGGCAGGGGGACTTCAACCCTCAGTTTTAGGATCACAACCTAACATTTTAAATTAAATTATGCCTACAGTATAATCAACCTCAGATTAACTCGGGTTTTACTATTAGCATGAAAAGGGGAAAGATGTGAAGGACGATTAGAATATGTTCTCGCGTGTGAGTAGGGTCTAAAGATATTAGATGGAGGGGAAGGCCTCCTCGTTGTGTAGTGATAAACATGTGTAGTGAGTAGGCAGCGGTGATAAAGGCACCCGCTCCTGTGAGGATAAGGGTAAAGGGGGACCAGTTAAATATAGATGTTATAATCATCAGCTCGCCCATTAAGTTCGGTAGGGGGGGTAAGGCAAGGTTGGCCAAAGTTGTTAAGAATCATCAGGTGGCAAGTAAAGGGAAGACGGACTGAAGTCCCCGGGCAAGAAGTATAGTGCGAGAGTGTGTACGCTCGTAGTTAGTATTAGCTAGGCAAAATAGGGCCGAAGAAGTAAGGCCGTGGGCAATTATTAAAATGACTGCCCCCGTTAAGCCTCAGGGGGTTTGGGTTAAGATCCCAGCCACTACAAGTCCTATGTGGCCTACTGATGAATAGGCAATCAAAGACTTTAAGTCAGTTTGTCGTAAACAGATGGAGCCAGTTATAACCACCCCCCATAGGGCGAAGATGATAAAAGGGTAAACTAGGTTTTTAGAAACTGGTTCGAGGATTACTATAATCCGGATTATCCCGTAACCCCCAAGCTTCAGGAGGACGGCAGCTAGTACTATTGAACCTGCGATAGGTGCCTCCACATGGGCTTTAGGGAGTCATAAGTGGACTCCATAAAGGGGTATCTTCACTAAAAAAGCCAACAGACAGGCAGTTCATCAGATGCTCCCCCCTAAAGGGGTGAAAGCTATAGGTTTCGAGTAGGGAAGGGTTAATATGGATAATGTTCCTGTGTCGTTTTGTAAAAGTAGAAGAGCCACCAGAAGTGGTAATGAGCCGGCAAGGGTATAGAATAGGAAGTAAGTCCCAGCGTTTAAGCGTTCAGCTTGGTTTCCTCAACGTGTAATGATTAGGAGGGTAGGGATTAAAGTGGCTTCAAACATAATATAAAATAGGATTAATTCGGTAGCACTAAAGGCTATAATTAAGAGAATTTGAAGGGAGACTAGAAGGGATAAAAAAGTTCGTTGGCGGACGGCGGGTTCTGATTTCAAGTGATTTTGGCTTGCCAAAACTATTAAGGGAAGGAGTCAGCAGGTTAAAATTAATAATGGGGAAGAGAGTGCATCTACTGCTAAATATGGGTTTGCTATAGTTCACCCTGTCTCAGAGGGTAGATTAAATCATATGAAGCTTGCCAAAGCAATTAGTATAGTTTGCCCAAGTGTAATAGTCCAAACCCATTTAAAAGGGGTTAGTCAGATGGTGGGGAGAAGTATAATAGATGGTAACAGGATTTTTAACATTGTAAGAGGTTGAGGCTTTGAAGGCGATCGGTGCCATGGGTTCGGGCAGTAGCCACTAGAAGGGCTAAGCCTGCGCTGGCTTCACAAGCTGAGAAGGCCAGAAGCAACAAAGGAGCAGCTGAAAAGCCGGAGACTCCTAGTTGTATGGCCCACGTGGCTAATGCTAAAAAGAGAGAGAGTATTATCCCTTCAAGGCAGAGGAGGGCAGAGAGAAGGTGGGTACGGTGGAAGGCTAGGCCTATTAGTCCTAGAATAAATATAGTAGAAAATGTGAAGTGGACGGGGGTCATCGGGTGGTTATGGGGTTTAACCATAGGCTTTTGAGCCGAAATCAAATATTTTGTCTAAACTAAACACCTATTCAGCTCATTCAAGTCCTCCTTGGTACCATTCATAAATTAGTCCTAGCGTTAGGAGAATGAGAACTAAGGAGGCTCAGGTGAAGGTTTCTAGTGGTGAAGCTAAGTGATTTCCTCAGGGGAGGGGTAAAAGGAGAGCAATCTCAAGATCGAAAAGCAGAAATAGGATAGCTACTAGGAAAAATCGTAAGGAGAATGGTAAGCGTGCGGAGCCCAAGGGGTCAAAGCCGCATTCGTAAGGGGAGAGCTTTTCATGGTCAGGGCTGAGTTGAGGAATCCAGAAAGAGATGAAGATAAGGACAGTGGACAGGGTCAAGGCGATTAGTAGAGAAGTTACAACTAGATTCATTATCTACCCCCGGATTTTAACTGGGGCCAAGTGATTGGAAGTCACCTATACTGTCTGTACTAGGAAGATATGAGCCTCATCAGTAAATGGAGATGTAGAGGAATAGTCAAACAACATCAACAAAATGTCAGTACCAAGCTGCGGCTTCAAAGCCAAAGTGGTGTTGTGATGTGAAATGATATTTAATTTGGCGTAAAAGGCAGACGGCTAGGAATGTCGTCCCAATAATTACGTGGAGGCCATGGAAGCCCGTTGCTACAAAGAATGTCGCGCCGTAGACTCCGTCGGCAATAGTAAAAGGAGCCTCATAATATTCTAGTCCTTGAAGGAATGAAAAATAGAGACCAAGAAGGATGGTTAAAGCTAGGGATTGAATAGTTTGCTTGCGTTGGCCCTCCATGATACTATGATGGGCCCATGTGACCGTAACGCCAGATGCTAAAAGGACGGCTGTATTTAAAAGGGGGACTTCAAATGGGTTGAGGGGTGTGATTCCAGTAGGGGGTCAGCAGCCCCCCAATTCGGGAGTGGGAGCCAGGCTGGCGTGGTAAAAAGCTCAGAAGAAGCCTAAGAAAAAAAAGACTTCTGATGTAATGAATAAAATTATACCGTATCGAAGACCTTTTTGAACGGGAGGGGTATGATGCCCTTGGAATGTCCCTTCTCGGACGATATCACGTCACCATTGAATGGATGTGAGGATTATGAGGACAAGGCCTAGGGTTATTAGGATGGTTGAGTGAAAGTGGAATCAGATAGCAAGGCCTGAGGTTATTAGTAAGGCGGCTACTGCACCTGTTAGAGGTCATGGGCTGGGGTCAACTATATGAAATGCATGTGCTTGGTGGGCCATTAGATGTTTTCTTGTAAGTAAAGACTTAAGAGCAGAACGAATACGTATGCTTGAATCATAGCGACAGCAATTTCTAGTAGTGTCAAAAAGAAGAGGAGGGCTGTAGTAAGGATTGCAACTGAAGGTATTAATGGGAGAAGAACAAAGGCAGCGGTAGCAATGAGTTGAATAAGTAGATGGCCGGCAGTCAGATTTGCGGTAAGTCGGACACCTAAAGCGAGAGGGCGAATAAATAGACTGATTGTTTCAATAATAATCAGGATAGGAATTAAAGCTGTAGGTGTTCCTTCTGGAAGAAGGTGTCCTAATGCATGAGTTGGTTGGTTGCGCATCCCGATAATTACTGTGGCTAACCACAATGGTACTGCAAAGGCTATATTTAAGGAGAGTTGAGTAGTAGGGGTAAAAGTATAGGGGAGAAGACCTAGTATGTTTAGCGAGATGAGGAAAATCATTAAAGAGGCAAAGAGAAGGGCTCATTTGTGCCCAGGGAGGTTTAAAGGAAGAAGTAGTTGTTGTGTAAATCGGCCAATAAACCAACCTTGAAGGGTTAAAAGACGGTTGTTTAATCATCGACGAGTGACAGTAGGGAGAAGTGTTCAGGGGAGGGTAAGGGCAATAGCAATGAGTGGGATACCTAGAAGTGAAGGGCTTATGAATTGGTCAAAGAAGCTTAATGTCATGGTCAGTTTCAGGGGTTTGTTTTAATATCTTCAGAGCTCTTAACCAAAGGTTCGTTGGGGAAAGAGTGGGTTATAATCTTTGGGGGTAGAATGGATAAGAATACGAATCAAGAGAAGATAAAAATAAGGAATCAAGGGGCGGGGTTGAGTTGAGGCATGTCACTAAGGGTGAGCAGGAATCACCAATCTTTAGCTTAAAAGGCTAACGCTTTGTCCTATTTAGCTTCTTAATGAGGCGTCTTCAAGTATTAGGGATGATCATGACTCAAAGTGTTTTAGTGGGACAGCTTCAACTACAATAGGTATAAAGCTATGATTAGCTCCGCAGATTTCGGAGCATTGCCCATAAAACACTCCTGGGCGAGAGGTGATGAATGCTGTTTGATTCAGTCGACCAGGGACTGCATCCATTTTAACGCCTAGTGCTGGGACAGCTCATGAGTGGAGGACGTCTTCGGCGGAGACAAGGATACGAATTGGAGACTCTACAGGCACGACCATTCGAAGATCTGCCTCCAAAAGACGGAATTGCCCAGGCGTGAGGTCTTGAGTAGGGATTATATAAGAGTCAAAACCGAGGTCTTCGTAATCAGTGTACTCGTAGCTTCAGTATCATTGGTGTCCTACAGCTTTAATTGTTAGGTGAGGGTCGTTAATTTCGTCTATTAGATAAAGAATGCGAAGGGAGGGTAAGGCAATAAGGATAAGAATTACTGCTGGGAGGAGTGTTCAGATAATTTCAATCTCTTGGGAGTCAAGAATATATTTGTTAGTTAGTTTAGTTGATACTATGGCAATAATAATGTACAAGACCAATGTGCTGATTAAGAATACAATTATAAGGGCATGGTCATGGAAATGCAAAAGTTCTTCTATTACGGGTGAAGCCGCGTCTTGGAATCCGAATTGGGAGGGATAGGCCATTCTAGCATTAGCTTAAGGCATGCGGGGCTTTAACCCACGATTCTACCTTGACAAAGTAGTGTAATTATTTACTAATGCCTTATGAAGAAAGTGGCAGAGTGGTTATGTGACTGGCTTGAAACTAGTTTATGGGGGTTCGATTCCCTCCTTTCTCGTTAATTGGTTTGAACCTGTACAAAAGCCGGTTCCTCGAATGTGTGGTAGGGAGGAGGGCAGCCATGAAGTCACTCCACGTTAGTGGATGCTATTTCAACTGACAGCACTTCTCGTTTTGCAGCAAATGCTTCTCAAATAATAAAAAGAAACATGATAACTGCAACTAGAGAGATAAGGGAGCCGGCGGATGAAACAGTGTTTCAAAGAGTGTAGGCGTCAGGGTAATCAGAGTAACGGCGGGGCATTCCAGCTAGGCCTAGGAAATGTTGGGGGAAGAAAGTGAGGTTAACCCCTACGAATATAACTCCAAAGTGGATTTTCGTTCAGGTAGACTGAAGGGTATAACCCGTAAAGAGAGGGAATCAGTGAACGAAAGCGGCTATAATGGCGAAGACGGCTCCTATGGATAGGACGTAGTGGAAGTGGGCTACTACATAGTATGTGTCATGGAGAACAATGTCAAGAGATGAGTTGGCAAGCACAATTCCAGTTAAACCTCCTACCGTGAATAAGAAAATGAAACCTAGAGCTCACAGCAGGGGTGTCTCTCATTTAATTGAGCCCCCGTGGAGAGTAGCTAATCAGCTAAAGACTTTTACCCCTGTGGGGATTGCGATGATTATAGTTGCAGAGGTGAAATAGGCACGAGTGTCTACATCCATGCCGACAGTAAACATGTGGTGAGCTCACACAATGAATCCTAGAAGGCCAATAGCCATCATAGCTCACACCATACCCATATAGCCAAAAGGTTCTTTTTTGCCTGAATAGTAAGCAACGATGTGAGAGATTATACCAAAGCCTGGGAGGATAAGAATATAGACTTCGGGGTGACCAAAGAATCAGAACAGGTGTTGGTATAAGATGGGGTCTCCTCCTCCTGAAGGGTCAAAAAATGTGGTATTTAGGTTACGATCAGTTAGAAGCATGGTGATACCAGCTGCAAGTACTGGAAGAGATAGGAGAAGAAGAACAGCAGTAATAAGCACGGCTCATACAAAGAGGGGCGTTTGGTATTGGGAGATGGCAGGAGGTTTTATGTTAATAATAGTAGTAATAAAATTGATAGCTCCTAAAATAGAGGATACCCCTGCTAGGTGGAGGGAGAAGATAGTTAGATCTACAGAGGCCCCCGCATGTGCTAAATTGCCTGACAGGGGTGGGTAAACTGTTCACCCGGTACCAGCTCCTGCTTCTACACCAGATGATGCTAATAAGAGTAGGAAAGAGGGGGGGAGGAGTCAGAAACTTATATTATTTATTCGTGGGAAGGCTATATCTGGGGCACCAATCATTAAGGGAATGAGTCAATTACCAAAGCCCCCGATTATGATTGGTATTACTATAAAGAAAATTATAACAAAAGCGTGAGCGGTGACGATTACATTATAGATTTGATCGTCCCCTAGGAGAGCGCCGGGTTGGCTTAGTTCAGCACGAATCAGGAGACTTAGTGCTGTGCCGACTATCCCGGCTCAGGCACCAAAAATTAAGTAGAGGGTGCCAATGTCTTTATGGTTAGTAGAGAAAAATCATCGAGTGATTGCCACAGGTAGGGCGGCCGAGGTAAGCGGTGGATTGTAGCCCCACAGACGGAGGTGTAAGTCCTCCTCCTACCAAGCCTTGGGGTGTAATCATGCCAGATTGCAAATCTGGGGACGCAGAGTAAGATCTGCCAAGGCTTACTTAGACGGATGCTCACAGGTTAGGGCACTTAGCTGTTAACTAAGAGTTTGAAGGATCGAGGCCTTCTCGTCTAGAAGACTTTAGCTTAATTAAAGCACTTGCTTTGCATGCAAGGGATGTGAGGTAATATCTTGCAAGTCTTAAGCAACATCACTTTCCCTACGCCCCTTCTCGCCCCGGCGGGGCGGGGGGAAAGCCTGTATGGGGGGGGCGGGGTGAGGGGTAAGCAGGGGGTGTTGGAGGCCTTAAACGATCTATTTGTTAGGGTAAAGATGTAGTGTCAAAGGTTGGGTTGCAGAGACTAAGAGGCTTTCACTCTTACTGGGGGCTTTGAAGGCCTCTGGTCTAGGTAATTATCCTAAGTCCCTACAGGTAAAAAAGGCTAAGCGTTGAAGGTATAATAGGGAGTATTAAAATAGATATTATTGTGGTGATGGCTAGGAGAGAGGAGGACTGTTGAGGGATAGATCGCCATGGGGCAGAGGCCGGCGGAGTATTAGGGGCCATGGTGAGGGCCAGTGAGTAGGATAGACGAAGATAAAAGTACAAGCTGAGCAGAGCTATTATAGCAGCAAGTGTGGCAACAATAGGTAGGCCTTGTTTTGTGAGCTCCTGTAGGATTAATCACTTAGGTGCGAAGCCGGAGAGTGGTGGAAGACCTCCTAATGAAAATAGGACCAGAGGGGTCAAAGCAGTAAGGACTACAGATTTAGTCCAAGAAGAAGCTAGTGAGTTGATGGTAGTTGCATGAGTGAATTTAAGGATAAGAAAAGCGGGTGTAGTTATAAGGATATAAGTGAAGAGGGCTAGGAGGGCTAGTGGGGTTGAAAATTGTGAGATAAGTAGCATTCATCCTAGGTGGGCAATGGATGAATAGGCAAGAATCTTTCGAGTTTGAACTTGGTTCAGACCCCCTCACCCACCTACTAAAACAGATAGTAATGCCAGAAGAGTTATAAGAGTGTGATTAGGCAGTGGAATTTGAATAAGAAGAATAAAGGGGGCAAGCTTTTGTCAGGTGGATAGCACTAGCCCGGTAGTAAGATTTAGTCCTTGAAGGACCTCAGGTAGCCAGAAGTGGACGGGGGCTAGTCCTAGCTTTAGGGCTAAGGCTATAATAACTATTGTCATTGAAAGGGGAGAAGATATATCAGTAATGCACCATTCCCCTGTGTATCATGCGTTAGTTGCGCTGGCGAAGAGAATCATTGCAGCAGCGGTAGCTTGTGTTAGGAAATATTTGGTTGTGGCTTCAACAGCACGGGGGTGGGGATGTTGAGCCATTAGTGGGAGAATAGCTAAAGTATTAATTTCAAGGCCTATCCACGCCAACAGCCAGTGGGAACTGGCAAAAGTAATGGTAGTACCTAAGCCCAGGCTTAGGAGAAAAAGGGTGAGGATTATAGGGCTCATTAGTAAAGGAGGGACTTTAACCATCATATTTGGGGTATGGGCCCAAGAGCTTATTTAGCTGACTTTACTAGGAGATGGTGTAGGGGAAGCACGAAGAGTTTTGATCTCTTAAGCGGGGGTTCAAGCCCTCCTCTTCTAAGGGGCTGGAGGGGGTCTAACCCTCATAATTTACTCTATCAAAGTAACCCTTTAATTCAGGCACAACCCCAGCTAGAGTTGAGGAGGGGCACTTGCAAAGGAGACAGTTAGAGAAAGGTGGAGAATTACCAAGGCAAGCGTAAGGGGGAGAAAGTTTTTTCATACTAGGTGTATGAGCTGATCGTAGCGGAACCGAGGGTATGATGCACGGACTCATAGGAACAGAAGGGATAGTAGTGATGCTTTAATTATCAGATTAATGGTAGTCAGTTCCGGAAAAGTGGGGATATGAGATGCCCCTAAGAAAAGTACAGTGGAAAGAGTATTCATAAAAAGAATATTAGCGTACTCGGCCAAGAAGAATAATGCAAAAGGTCCCCCAGCATACTCAACATTGAACCCAGAGACTAGCTCGGATTCCCCTTCAGTTAAGTCAAAGGGGGCTCGGTTGGTTTCTGCAAGGGTAGAAATATACCATATGGCTGCTAAAGGTCAGGCGGGGAAAACAAGTCAGACTGTCTCTTGAGCAATATTAAAGGTTTGGAGTGTAAATCCACCCGCAAGGATGACTGTGGAGAGGAGAATTAAGCCCAAGCTGACTTCATAAGAGATGGTTTGCGCGACAGCCCGGAGTGCTCCTATCAGGGCGTACTTAGAGTTGGAGGCTCAGCCTGAGCCTAAAGTAGAATATACGGCCAGGCTTGAGATAGCAAGAATAAATAGAAGGCCTAAATTCAAGTCGGCTAAGGGGTATGGGATAGGGATGGTTACTCATAGGAGGAGAGCTAATGTAAGTGCTAGGACAGGGGTTGTAAGAAACAGGATGGGGGAAGATGTAGCAGGGCGAATAGGTTCTTTGAGAAATAGTTTAACGCCATCAGCAATGGGTTGAAGAAGTCCGTAGGGGCCTACTACGTTGGGGCCTTTACGGAGTTGCATATAGCCAAGAACTTTACGTTCAACGAGGGTAAGAAAAGCTACGGCTAAAAGAATGGGTACAATATAGGCAAGTGGGTTTAATAGGTGGGTAATGAAGATCATAGTTAAAGAGGGGATTTGAACCCCTGTAGAAAGGGCTTAGGCCTTTTGCAGTTACCGGGCTCTGCCACCTTAACAGGCCATGCTCTTTGGCGCATGGGCGTACCCCTTAATCCTCTTTAGTTAAGTTCAGTGGGTAGGGAGGGGGCGTGCCTTAGGCATAGGCCCCATCTTTTCGGTCCTTTCGTACTAGAAAAGATATCATCACAGATAGAAACTGACCTGGATCTCTCCGGTCTGAACTCAGATCACGTAGGATTTTAATCGTTGAACAAACGAACCCTTAATAGCGGCTGCACCATTAGGATATCCTGATCCAACATCGAGGTCGTAAACCCTCTCGTCGATAGGGGCTCTAGAAGAGGATTGCGCTGTTATCCCTAGGGTAACTCGGTTCGTTGATCGGCAGGCCGGATCATTAAAGGTCAGATCTTCTGATATTTAGAGCTGTAGCTCTTGATTATAGGGGGTACCCAATCCACGCGGGGGTTAGATTTGTCTCCGCGGTCGCCCCAACCAAAGACATTTAGATAAGGGATGCCGGGGTTTAAATAGGTAATATCAATTTACTTAAGGCAGGCTTTCCAAAGTCTCAAGCTCCATAGGGTCTTCTCGTCTTGTGGGAGTATCCCCGCTTCTGCACGGGGAGATCAGTTTCATTGACCGAAGGGGGGAGACAGTTTCGCCCTCGTCTCGCCATTCATACAGGTCTCCATTTAAAAGACAAGTGATTACGCTACCTTTGCACGGTCATAATACCGCGGCCGTTAAACTTTTGGTCACCGGGCAGGCGTGGCCTCTTATTCATTAAAATTGCAAGAGGTGATGTTTTTGGTAAACAGGCGGGGCTAGTGTTTGCCGAGTTCCTTCCCTCTCTTTTAGTCTTTCCCTGGTGCATTCTTGTGTTAGGTTAACGATGGGGGAGGGTGGATGCTTTTCTAGTACTTTATATTCATTCCATTCATCTCAGATGTTGAGGTCGTATAATGTTCGGGGGGTGGTCCGGTCCGAGGTACACTTATGCAGGGAGGGGTTGTATAGGCCCCTTATTACTCGTTCTAGCATAGTCTTTTCTATATATAAATAGAGTGATCTAGTAGGATTAGGGGAATAAAACGGGTGTTCCTAATAATAGGGTTGATGTGGCTTGAGCTTTAACGCTGTCTGATGTGGTGGCTGCTTTTAGGCCTACTTGGGCCACAAATACCTTGATTAAATGATTTTTATCCACCTGCGTAAGGTTGTATCCTCTTTCAAGGGAGCTGAACCTCCCTTGAATTACTCCCCAGACTTAACACCCTAGCCAAAGGTTTAACATACATTATGGGGGCTAGTGGGAAGATGGGGGCTGAACTTATATTCGCTTCCTAGATAACCAGCTATCACCAGGTTCGGTAGGTTTATCACCTCTACTTGGAGTTCACCCCACTCTTTTGCCACAGAGACGGGTTAGCCCTTTAATGTTAGGCAGCCTCGAAGTAGCTCACCTGGGTTCGGGGGGTCAGACTAAAGACCTCTTTGCCTGCAATGACTTGCTGGATCATGATGCAAAAGGTACGAGGGTGTAGCTCTGCTATAGTTTGCTTGAGTGTTTTCATTTAATATTTCAGTTTTCCCTTGCGGTACTTAGTCTATGGCTCCAATGACCTGTTTCTATCGCCGATACTAAAGTGGGAGAATGGTTTAAGTTACATTTTAAATGTATAATTAAGTTAGGTTGTATAAGTAGTTTAGTTATTGTTTGGGCTAGCTATTTAGCGTCAGGGAGACCCGATTTGCACGGGGGACTTCTCAGTGTAAGGGAGATGCTTTATCTTACTCAGCTACACCCTGGTTACACCAAGTGCACCTTCCGGTACACTTACCATGTTACGACTTATCTCCTCTTGGTTTTAGTTGGGGGTTTAAAGATGTTTTTGGTAAACATTGGGGGAGAGCGACGGGCGGTATGTGCGCGCCTCAGAGCCGGCTTCAGCGGGACGCTCTAGTTCCTCGCTTACTGCTAAATCCTCCTTTGAGGGGGTATTTCAACCCCCCTTCCGTAGTACTCTTAATTAGAGAATGTAGCCCATTACTACCGTCTCATGCGCTACACCTCGACCTGACGTTTTAGGCTTTACCATTTATGCTTACTATTTTACCTTCACAGGGTAAGCTGACGGCGGCGGTATATAGGCAGTGGGAACAAGAGAGGGTAAGGTTAAACGGGGAGTATCGGTTCTAGAACAGGCTCCTCTAGGGGGGTCTGAGGCACCGCCAAGTCCTTTGGGTTTTAAGCTAACGCTCGTAGTACCCTGGCGGATAGCTATGTAAATGAGCTATCAGAGTTTACGGCTACACATAGTGGGGTATCTAATCCCAGTTTGTTCTATAGCTCTCGTGGGTTCAGTATAATTAAAGCCACTTTCGTGGGAGTTCATCCGCCTCTCGGGTGCGTATAACAGCCATGAGGGCGTAGGGCTCTAGTTTAGGGTAATCCTAACCACTCTTTACGCCGGGGGCTATTGACTTGGGCCTCTCGTATAACCGCGGTGGCTGGCACGAGTTTTACCGGCCCTATTGATCTTAATTAAGTCAAGTTGGCACTTATGGCTTAATGTTTATTACTGCTGAGTACCCTTAAGGGTGTGGCGAAGCAAGGCGTCATGGGCTAAAGGTTGTGCCTGATGCCGGCTCCCTAGCCCCGGGTAGGGGTTGAGGGCATTCTCACAGGGGCGCGGATACTTGCATGTATAAGTGTAATCAAAGCCAATAGTAAAGTCAGGACCAAGCCTTTGTGCTCATGGGGTTAGTTAAGCCCGTCTTAACATCTTCAGTGTTATGCTTTAATTAAGCTACATCAGC